GTATGATTCCTCGTCCACCGTCGCTTCCAATGGGTTTCGAAGAAAAAAATCCTTTCTTTCTTGTTTCTATTGAGTCATAAACCGACCTAGGTAAATCCATGAGTTCGATTCTATTATTTTTTCCTCTTTTATTCTGAATAACTATCTGAATCTTGAATTGTCTTATGACTCATCACTCAACTCAGATGAATTTTTTGAAAGAACTATGCTTTGAACAAATGATCCCCGCTCCCATCACCAGTTGCTCCTCCTATCTACACCCGCTCCACCAACTAATCTTATTTTTGGATCTTGTTTGTGATATTGAGAAAAGATCAATCAATAAATATCTCTATGGATTCTTCCAACTTATTTCTATTCTATAGTATATTAAACGACTACAGTACCCTATATAATTTATATGATATGACTTTTCAATTTTAATTCATTTTTTTTATTTTATTGTCTTCTTTCTCTTTTATATTTCCTTCAGATGAATCGAAAACTACAAAGTATAATATATTTTTGAATGGTTCGAGCCAAAAAATGGACTATTTGCTTATTTACTTTACCTTGTTGTTGTCAGAAAAAGAGGGGAAATTCCTTATTTTCCCCCTGTCTCTAAATGAAATATGATATGCAATATAAAATAGTAAATTAAATACTATATACTATATAGTGGATAGTGGACTGGAAATTCAAATATCTTTCTATTTTTAGTATCCGTTCTCGTTATCCATCCCATTGTCGAAACAAAAATAGAGGATGCATCAATATGTAAATATTTGGTACATAAAGCCACGACCCGATCTATCTATATTTATAACTATAGATAGATAAAAAAAATCTATATATAAGCAACCGATCCTTTTTTTTTTTGAATCAAAGAAAGATATTCAAAAATAGACGTCTCTTATTTTGTGACTCAGAATAAACGTTTCGCGTGGAGGAGTGGAGGAACGGAATAATAATTTATTCTTATGGAGGATCCAAAAAAGATTGAATCGGAAATATCGACAAATTCTAAATTCTTGCGACGTAGTCTAAAGGAAATGAAAAAAAAAAATTTCGAGGCTACAATTCTATCTCTATCAAATTTGAATATCAGAATAGCTGATATAGTCATGATTCAATAGGTCAGGTCCACTTACCTTTTTTATTTCTTATATTTATGATGGATTTGATTGGAATAACGGAAAAGTAGGAATATTTGGCGATTCATAATTGGGGTTGAGTAGGTAGAATATCTATGTCCTCGAACCAAAAATATGGAATAATGAAACCTGAGTTGAGTAAGAATATAGCCTGTAGTGACATAGTTGTCTTCCCAATAAGCGGGGTGATTTATCATTATAATGAACACTTTATAATCACTATACTATCTCATTATATTTATAATGATAATTAGTTAATTAACTCATTCTAATAAAAAAAATATCCCTATTATCCACTAAAAAATGAAGATTGAAACTAGAGTTTTGTGGAAAAAGCCCCTTATCGGATTTGAACCGATGACTTACGCCTTACCATGGCGTTACTCTACCGCTGAGTTAAAAGGGCCTATTTTATTCCATTCCTGAATGAGACAATGTGAAGACATATACATATATTATATACCTACATATTACATTACATAGGTGCATACAGTAGGCTCATAGTGTCTCATTCGGGAATATCTTTTTTTTTTTTAGTCAGTCTAGGCTAAAACCTAATGACTTTTTTTTTCTTTTATTGACCCCTATCACAACGAGATTCGTTTGATTAATACACAAATTGAAATAGATCCAAGATATTTGATATGTGATCAAATCATGTAATGTATGGAATGAAAAGATTCAACTCGTACCTGAAATCCAAGCTCTGCTCTTAGAAAAAAAGAAACTTTCTATCGTTTCTTAATTTCCTAGCTGTAAGATAGGAATATCGCATCTTAACAATGCGTGAATCGATGCGTGAAGGTTGAAGAATGGCTTTTCTGTCGGACAAATCACTAGCGATCCTATACTTCATTAATTATTAATTATAACACATTATAATTATTTCGGAATGTTTATCCATTCTAATGATATAGAATCTATATATAGAAATAGAATATAGAATTTTTTTCATTCATGAACCATGAATGAAAAAATATTCTATCGGAATCGCGAAAGGAAAGGTGGAAAACTTATTCGTATTTAGTCACACCATTACATTATATTGACAATTACAAAAAACTATTCATACTATGAGTATATATAGTATGATGTCGGTTGGGCATCGCAGATATGCCCCCATCGTCTAGTGGTTCAGGACATCTCTCTTTCAAGGAGGCAGCGGGGATTCGACTTCCCCTGGGGGTAGGGTACTACGAAAGGAGGTTGATCATGTATTATCAATAAGTCTAGACTTGATTCTTCCTGGGTCGATGCCCGAGTGGTTAATGGGGACGGACTGTAAATTCGTTGGCAATATGTCTACGCTGGTTCAAATCCAGCTCGGCCCAAGAATTCACCGATCCATCATGAGATTACATAATATAAGAAATTTGTCCGCCGGAAACGTCTGGTTAATTTTATATCCTATTTGTTTTTTTCCGATATATTCTTCATTTTATGAATTATCTGGATTCATATCATAATCCGAAAACATAGGACAAGAATTAACAAGTCAAAATATTTTTTGGAAAGATTTCGTATCAATCGATTTAACACGATTTGACAATAGGATTTCTAGTAATCCGTGTCGTTCTCACTAAAGTCCATATCTATGTGGATATTAATATACCAATCACTCCTTTCTCTGTTACAATACGACAATTCTAAATTAAACTAGTCTTAATCAAATCATTAATAATATGTATGCTGTATACCTTATTTCTCTGGGATTGTAGTTCAATCGGTCAGAGCACCGCCCTGTCAAGGCGGAAGCTGCGGGTTCGAGCCCCGTCAGTCCCGACCTAGTATCCGATGACTCCATCAATTCATTTTTTTATTTTCTGTCAAGGGGCATAGAGTGGGATCTAATTCCCATAGGGTCCTTTTTTTTTTCGTTTCGAATTTTTTATTGAGAAAATACAATGCGACAATTTCAATTACTTCAATTAGTACCGAGGGGGATAGGCATATTGAATTGGTACAATTGTGAGTAACACCCTATTTAGTTAGGATTAAAAGAAATCCTTGTCTGGTTTTTTTCGATTGCTCCTGACCCGTGGAAGGGAATCGAATACTTATATATATACTTTCACTAGAGCATATACACAAATTTGGATTCGTTTATTGTACGATAAAAAATGCACTTTTCACATAGTTACCTCGATAAAATACTTTTTTTCATATTAAAGCCTCTTTCTAGCTCCAATTTTTGATAACTTAAATTACTAATAGGAAACAATCTATTTATATCATTCAAACTACATACTTCATTTTGGATATATGTGTCCCAGGGCCGGTTCAAGGAAAGAAAGGAATATTTAAATTAAGTAATTAAGAAAAGGAAGAGCAAACAAAGAAAAGATAGACCCTCTCTTCTCTTAGTGAGGGAATGAGAAATCTTTTTTTATTTCCGGGGAAGGTCCTATCGAAGAAAGAACAAACTAAAAAAAAAGAGTTCATTTTTTCTTTTTTAATTTATCAAAATATTCGATCTTTTCTTCTTATTTTTTCCATTTTACTTCTACTATTTGGGTTGGGTTTTTCACCAATGGAAGCGGAAGATGGGCCAGATCATCCTTTATTATATTATATATATGATTCTATAAATAAGACGGTAGGTTATAGAAAATAACGAATGGATAAAATAAAGAATAATAATTCAATGAGATTCTAAATTGGATCAGGAATTCCATTTTAGGTTTTTCTTCCGTATGGATAAAAGATCTTCCTATGTTATACTATTCCATTCTCGATGATGAATAGATTTGATAGCTCAGATATTGTTATTCAATGATATTGATCCGATTCAATATCATCGGGATGTATTTCTCCCATTGAATTTACAGGATAAAGATTTAGAATCTCTATGGGATCAGATCCCGAGTTATTAATTATGAAGTAAAAAAACGATGAAATTATGGAAGTAAATATTCTCGCATTTATTGCTACTGCACTGTTCATTCTAGTTCCTACTGCTTTTTTACTTATCATTTACGTAAAAACGGTCAGTCAAAACGATTAATTTGAATCAAGCTTGACTTCTTAGTTCTTATCAATAATGGAAGAAATGAAAGGGATTCAAATTCCACGTCTTAAATAAAATGAGCGAATTAAAATCAGACGTATATGAGATTTGATAGTATGGTAGAAAGGAATATAGGAACCTTTCTACCATACTATCTATTAGTGTATTACTATACATTATTATATAAAATAATAAAGTTGGACTGTATAAAGAAAGATGGCTTAATGTAGATCACTCCGTAATCTGTATATTGATATATGTACATATAACTCCCATATGTGTAATATACATAGTACCCCAATTCGAGTTCTTTACTTTGGTACATTCATTTGGTTTAGACCGATTTCGATCAATATGATATAATTGAATGCCCGCCTTTACTCTTATCTTATAAAATACGTATCTACATAATAACAGATCGACTTCCTCTTTGAACAGTAAAGCGAGAAACAAATAAAAAGGGGTCGGTTGCTCCTCATTGTAATATTTATATATAATTCTGTTAAGAGCTAGTTCATCTAAATACTCTATTTCAATTTGGTTGGAAAAAATTGCATATCATGCGTATTCCGTTTAGTTTCAAAATACGAAGATGGGAATCATTTAATTTAACTATTTGTTTGATTGAAAGGTTATTCGTCATCTATTACATTACTTTACTGGATTCCAGTCGAATTTTAAAATGAAGATATTTGAAAGAAAAACGCTTTGCAGAAGGATTATGAAACTATTAATACAGTTTGATTACTCAACTCAATTCAATTAGTAATTACCCTAGCCCTAGAGTCCACTTCTTCCCCATACTACAAGTGAAAGAGAAAATGTAAAGACTACCATTAAAGCAGCCCAAGCAAGACTTA